ACTTCACATTTGAAATTGCATAAAAAAGATTTTTTAACCCAGAGGGGTTTACAAATAATTCTGGGAAAACGTCAACGGCTGTTGGCGTATTTGTCAAAGAAAAATAGAGTACGTTATAGGAAATTAATGGGTCAGTTGGATATTCGAGAGCCAAAAACTCGTTAATTCAACAAAAACTCATTAATTCAAAGATTCGTTTGAACCATTTTTTTAGATTTTCATATTTTGTTTGATTTTGACCGAACCTCATTTTAAAAAATTCATAGAATAATGAATTGGGGAAAAAAGATATGACTGTACAGGCTACAAGAAAAAATTTTATGATAGTCAATATGGGTCCTCACCACCCATCAATGCATGGTGTTCTCCGACTGATCGTTACTCTTGATGGTGAAGATGTTATTGACTGTGAACCCATACTAGGTTATTTACACAGAGGGATGGAAAAAATTGCGGAAAACCGAACAATTGTACAATATTTGCCTTATGTAACGCGTTGGGATTATCTAGCTACTATGTTCACAGAAGCAATAACAGTAAATGCACCAGAACAATTGGGAAATATTCAAGTACCTCAAAGAGCCAGCTATATCAGAGTAATTATGCTAGAGCTGAGTCGTATAGCTTCTCATTTGTTATGGCTTGGTCCTTTTATGGCGGATATTGGTGCACAGACTCCCTTTTTCTATATTTTCAGAGAGAGGGAATTGATATATGATCTATTTGAAGCTGCCACAGGTATGCGAATGATGCATAATTATTTCCGTATCGGAGGAGTAGCTGCTGATTTACCTCATGGCTGGATAGATAAATGTTTGGATTTTTGCGATTATTTTTTAACAGGAGTTGACGAATATCAAAAACTTATTACACTAAATCCCATTTTTTTGGAAAGAGTTGAGGGAGTAGGCATTATTGGGGGAGAGGAAGCAATAAATTGGGGCTTATCGGGACCAATGTTACGAGCTTCCGGAATCCAATGGGATCTTCGTAAAGTTGATCAATACGAGTGTTACAATGAATTCGATTGGAAAACCCAATGGCAAAAAGAAGGAGACTCATTAGCTCGTTATTTAGTACGAATCGGTGAAATGACGGAATCCATAAAAATTATTCAACAGGCTCTAGAAGGAATTCCGGGGGGACCCTATGAAAATTTAGAAGTCCGACGCTTTGATAGAGCAAAAGATTCTGAATGGAATGATTTTGAATATAGATTCATTAGTAAAAAACCTTCACCCAATTTTGAATTGTCAAAACAAGAACTTTACGTCAGAGTAGAAGCCCCAAAAGGGGAATTAGGCATTTTTCTTATAGGAGATCAGAGTGTTTTCCCCTGGAGATGGAAAATTCGTCCGCCGGGTTTCATCAATTTGCAAATTTTGCCTCAGCTGGTTAAAAGAATGAAATTGGCTGATATCATGACGATACTAGGTAGTATAGATATTATTATGGGAGAAGTTGATCGTTGAAATGATAATTGATATAACAGAAGTACAAACTATCAATTCTTTTTCTGGATCGGAATTCTTAAAAGAGGTTCATGAACTTATATGGCTCTTTGTCCCTATTTTTATCCTGATATTTGGAATCATAATAGGTGTACTAGTAATTGTGTGGTTAGAAAGAGAAATATCCGCAGGGATACAACAACGTATTGGACCTGAATATGCCGGTCCGTTAGGAATTCTTCAAGCTTTAGCGGATGGTACCAAGCTACTTTTTAAAGAGGACCTCCTGCCGTCTAGAGGGGATAGTCGTTTGTTCAGTGCCGGGCCAACAATAGCGGTCGTATCTATTTTACTAAGTTATTTAGTAATTCCTTTTGGGTATCACCTTGTTCTAGCCGATCTCAGTATAGGTGTTTTCTTATGGATTGCCATTTCAAGTATTGCTCCTATTGGACTTCTTATGTCAGGATATGGGTCGAATAATAAATATTCTTTTTCAGGTGGTTTACGAGCTGCTGCTCAATCTATTAGTTATGAAATACCATTAACTCCATGTGTGTTATCAATATCTCTACGTGTGATTCGTTAGAACATGAACTTTTCCTTATTTTTAGGAAATGGATTAAATGTGTTGAATAGATATAGTTATTTTTTTTATTCATCATTCAGATTTAGGCCAATGGGTTAAACTAGATAGTCATATGAGTGAAACAAAACAGCTTATAAATTCGCAGTAAGAAAATTCATTCTCATTCCCTATGTACAAGAGTAAAGTGGAAGTAAACATAAGCAGTGTAAACCGTTTACCCCAAGATTGAAATTGTTTGATTAGTCTTCATGTCTTGAAGCGGGTACAAAGGATCAACTGTATGGAGTTTCGACTAGAGTCTTGTACGTATTACCATATGGGAGATCGATCAAAATGAGTAGACAAGTAGGAACACCAAGATACACAAAAGATTAGTAATAGAGATAATGTAAAGTCTCAAAAGAGGCATTTACGCATAAAATGAATCAAAATAAGGGCTTTAAGTTGGTAGAAATGATAAAGCAGTACTTCCTTATAGGATTCCAATCTAGAGTATGCTCCTATTCACTGATTAAAAAAACGACTATCAAGAACGAATTAATCCTCTTTTTCGGAGTACCCCCTCTCTCTTCTGAGAAACAAGAACAGGAACAAAAGAAACAGAATGCAATATCAATATATGGAATGGGAAAATAACTGAATAATAAAATTTTTTTAGTTATTCTTTCTTTACTGTATCCATGCATATGCAATTCTTACAAAAATTCATGAATTAGTGGCTAATTCTTTCTTTTTCGTAATCTAATAAAAAAAGATGGGGCGAACTGTTTATTTCTATTTACAAAAATGAGTATTTTATTATTGAAGTAATAAATTATTACTGAACAAAGAAAATTTCTTTTTAAGAGAATGAGATTAATTCAAAAGCGCTTTTTTCTAGCAAACAGAATTACCTCGGTCTAATTTTGGACTCTCTCTCCAATCTATCTTTATTCTATTTATCCCAAATAGATAATTAATGTTAATACCGAACTAGTCCTTATATTTGTTTGTGGCCGTAGAGGAGCCGTATGAAACTGAGGTTTCATGTACGGTTCTGAAATAGCGACGGAAACTGTGATGTTATCGCCGACTATAATTATCTAATAGTTCAAGTACAGTTGATATAGTTGAGGCACAGTCAAAATATGGTTTTTGGGGGTGGAATCTGTGGCGTCAGCCTATAGGATTTATAGTTTTTTTAATTTCTTCTCTAGCAGAATGTGAGAGATTACCTTTTGATTTACCAGAAGCAGAGGAGGAATTAGTAGCAGGTTATCAAACCGAATATTCAGGTATCAAATACGGTTTGTTTTACGTTGCTTCTTATCTAAATTTATTAGTTTCTTCATTATTTGTAACAGTTCTTTACTTAGGGGGATGGAATTTATCTCTTCCGTACATATTTATTCCTGAATTTTTTGGAATAAATAAAATAGGGGGGATCCTCGGAATGACAATTTGTATCTTCATTACATTAGCTAAAGTCTATTTGTTCCTGTTTATTCCTATCACAACAAGATGGACTTTGCCTAGGATGAGAATGGACCAACTATTAAATCTTGGATGGAAATTTCTTTTACCTATTTCTCTAGGTAATCTATTATTGACAACTTCTTTCCAACTTGTTTCACTATAAATAACAGAATACAATAACGCTATTCTAGATTCATAACCTCTTCAATCAAACAAGAGAAAGAAATTTTAATTTCTTTATTTCATTGATATATACGATATGTTTCCTATGCTGACTGGATTCATGAATTATGGTCAACAAACAGTACGAGCTGCAAGGTATATTGGTCAAGGTTTTATAATTACCTTATCTCATGCAAATCGTTTACCCGTAACTATTCAATATCCTTATGAAAAATCAATCACATCGGAGCGTTTCCGGGGTCGAATCCATTTTGAATTCGATAAATGTATTGCTTGTGAAGTATGTGTTCGTGTATGCCCTATAGATCTACCCGTTGTAGATTGGAGATTGGAAGCAGATATTAAAAAGAAACAATTGCTTAATTATAGTATTGATTTTGGGGTCTGTATATTTTGTGGTAACTGTGTTGAGTATTGTCCAACAAACTGTTTATCAATGACTGAAGAATATGAACTTTCTGCTTATGATCGCCACGAATTGAATTATAATCAAATTGCATTGGGTCGGTTACCAATATCAATAATTGAAGATTACACAATTCAAACAGTTATGAATTCAACTCAAATCAACAAAATAGACAAGGATAAACCCCTTCATTCAAGGACAGTTACAAATTAGTAAGATCCTTTTTTGATTTTGATATAATATATATTATTGATTTGATATATTTATATTATTATATTATTTATTATATTATTTATTTCATTTATATATATGTTTTATATTTTATATTTATAATAATAATTAAAAATAATATTATAATACTTATATATAATATAATAATATATTATATAATTTAATTATTAATATAAATATAATTTAATATATAATATAAATATACTACAAACTGTTATATATAATTTAATATACATTAATGTAAATATAATTATACATTAAACATTAATATAAATATAATAATTAATATAAATATAATACATTAATTAATATTAATATAATTTTAATATATTTAAATAAATTATTAATGAATAAATAAATATTAATGAATAAATAAATTATAATATAATTAAATAATAATATATAAATATTATATAATTAAAATATAATAAATTAAATAAATTATTAAATTATAAATAATAATATAAATGAAATAAATAATATAATAAATAATATAATAATATAAATATATCTACTAATATAAATATATCTACATTAATCCACTACATAAATTCACACTACATTAAGATTTAATTCAATTAGGGATATAGCATATATAAGAAGAAAAAAAAAAAGGGTAACTTTTTTTCCTGGATTATTCAAAAGGGTCATAAAAAATTTCAACTTATCTATATTTTATACATTATATATAATGGATTTAACTGGACCAATACATGATATTCTTGTAGTATTTCTGGGATCAGCTCTTATATTAGGAGGCCTAGGAGTAGTTTTATTTACCAATCCAATTTATTCTGCCTTTTTTTTGGGATTGGTTCTTGTTTGTGTATCCTTATTCTATATTCTATTGAACTCCTATTTTGTAGCTGCTGCACAGCTCCTTATTTATGTGGGAGCTATAAATGTCTTAATCATATTTGCTGTGATGTTTATGAAGGGTTCAGAATATTCCAACGATTTCCTTCTTTGGACCGTGGGAGATGGGGTTACTTCGCTGGTTTGTACAAGTATTCTTTTTTCACTAATTACTACTATCCCAGATACATCATGGTATGGGATTGTTTGGACTACAAAATCAAACCACATTATAGAGCAGGACCTTATAAGTAATGTTCAACAAATTGGGATTCATTTATCAACAGATTTTTTTCTTCCATTTGAACTCATTTCTATAATTCTTTTAGTTGCCTTGATAGGTGCAATTACTATGGCTCGTCAATAATAAAAATAATAATAGTATTAAGTATTATATAATTAGTAAATACTTAATTAGTATTATTTAAATTAGTATTATTAAAATTAGTATTATTTAATTAATAATTACTTAATTACTAAATACTTATAAATACTAAATACTTAGTATTAATAAAATACTTAAGATTAACACTCCTCAAAATAGGCCTTTTTGTCATGTGTTATTGTTAGGACATTTATTTCCCTTCAAATATATTTTGATATTTATAGTTCATATATATATGAATGATATTAATCTAAGAGACCCACGTATAAAAAGTATTCTAAGGTATTTGATTCTACCCTTTTCTATCTTTTCTATCGTGAACGCTTTCTTTTGTCCTAGATTTTGTCCTGGAATTATGACTTTCTGAAATTATTATTTTAGTTTAGAAAAAACTTAAAGCAGTTGAATTGTTTGTTGAAATCAATTGAGATTGATAAGGAGTTTGTCAATGATGTTTGAGCATGTACTTTTTTTGAGTGCATATTTGTTTTCTATCGGTATTTATGGACTGATCACAAGTCGAAGCATGGTTAGAGCACTTATGTGTCTTGAACTTATACTAAATTCGGTTAATATTAATCTTGTCACATTTTCTGATTTATTTGATAATCGACAATTAAAAGGAGACATTTTTTCGATCTTTGTTATAGCTATTGCAGCGGCTGAAGCCGCTATTGGTCTAGCTATTGTTTCGTCGATCTATCGTAACAGAAAATCAACGCGTATTAATCAATCAAATTTGTTGAATAAATAGTCCTACCTAATGATATAATTAAATTGTAATAAATAATCATATTCATATATAAATATAATTTATATATATATATAATTTATATAAATATAATTTAATATAATAATAATATATAATAATAATAATATATAATTTAATATAATAATAGAATAAAATAAATAAAATGGAAACACATACCATATACTAATTATATATGCCAAGATAATAAAAAAAAAAATGCATATATACAAACAAACCATATATTTATCATGTATAATTATATAATATGTATGTGTAATATTACTAAGTATGGTATAATAATAGATAATAAATAAACTGAATAATGAATAATATTTTAAACTGACTGAATAGCAAATAATACAAATAATATACATATATATATATATATACTAATATATATATATACTAATATATATATATATACTAACTTAACATATACTAACTTAACTGAATTTGAAATGAAAAAATTAATAAATAAAATATTAGATATGCCTTATCACAAAGCTTTACCTAATCTATAATTATATATTATAATTATATATAATATACATAACATAATATGTATAATATTATATAATTATATAGTTTTATATATAGTTTTATAATATTATATTTTTATAATGTTATATAATGTTATATGTTATATAATGTTATATAGTTTATAGTTCATATATAATATTATATAGTTTTATAATATAGTTTTATATATAGTTTTATAATATAGTTTTATATATAGTTTTATAATATAGTTTTATATATAGTTTTATATAGTTCATAATATTATGATTATGTTCATAATTTTATAGTTTATTATAAAATATGATTAATTAATACTAACATAATTAATATTAATATTTTTTATTTTATCAGTTATATTCGCCAGTTTTTATAGTTTTATTTTATTAGTACTAGTTAGTATTAGCATGTAATATGGACAATTCATATCATTATGTTTGGTGAAATAGAAATCAAAGTCTCTTGGCCCTCTTCTCATGAACAGATCCAGAAGTATATAGATTCTAAAAAAATTCTGATAAACCACCGATTCGTCTGGTGTCTACAATATATGGATTTATTTATTATTGATTTTACCAGAACCAGATCGAAAATTTTTATGTTCAAAACTGAAGCTTATAGATCCAATGTCACATTCAGTAAAGATTTATGATACATGTATAGGGTGTACTCAATGTGTACGGGCCTGCCCTACGGATGTTTTGGAAATGATACCTTGGCCGGGATGTAAAGCTAAGCAAATTGCCTCCGCTCCAAGAACCGAGGACTGTGTGGGTTGTAAGAGATGTGAATCCGCCTGTCCAACAGATTTTTTGAGTGTCCGTGTTTATTTATGGCATGAGACAACTCGCAGTATGGCCCTAGCTTATTGATACGTTATAAAAAAATCCACTTGAATCATTTGATTCCTCTTTACTGACAAAAACCCGTGCTCAGAATTAAATAAAAAATTATTTTATTGATATTGAGTACGGGTTTTTGTGGTCAAAGCGTATCTTGTCTTTACCACGAGTTATTTTCCTTGGTTAACAATAATTGTTGTTTTTCCTATATTCGCGGGCTCCTCCATTTTTTTTCTCCCGCATAGGGGAAATAAGGTAGTTCGATGGTATACTATAGGTATATGTTTATTGGAACTTCTTATAACGACCTATGCATTCTGTTATCATTTTCAATTGGACGATCCGTTAATCCAATTAGAAGAGGATTTAAAATGGATAAATATTTTTGATTTTCACTGGAGACTGGGAATCGATGGACTTTCAATAGGACCTATTTTATTGACAGGATTTATCACTACTTTAGCTACTTTAGCGGCTTGGCCAGTTACTCGAGATTCGCGATTGTTTCATTTTCTGATGTTAGCAATGTACAGTGGTCAAATAGGATCATTTTCTTCTCGAGACCTTTTACTTTTTTTTATCATGTGGGAGTTAGAATTAATTCCTGTTTATTTACTTTTATCCACGTGGGGGGGGAAAAAACGTCTGTACTCGGCTACAAAGTTTATTTTATACACTGCCGGGGGTTCCATTTTTCTTTTAATAGGAGTTCTAGGTATGGGTTTATATGGTTCCAATGAACCAACATTAAATTTCGAAACATTAGCTAATCAATCGTATCCTGTAGCATTGGAAATAATATTATATTTTGGCTTTCTTATTGCTTATGCTGTCAAGTCGCCGATTATACCCCTACATACATGGTTACCAGATACCCATGGGGAAGCACATTACAGTACATGTATGCTTCTAGCCGGAATCTTATTAAAAATGGGAGCATATGGATTGATTCGGATCAATATGGAATTTTTATCCCACGCTCATTCCATATTTTCCCCATGGTTGGTAATAGTTGGAACAATACAAATAATTTATGCCGCTTCAGCCTCTCTCGGTCAACGCAATTTAAAAAAGAGAATAGCCTATTCTTCCATATCTCACATGGGTTTCACAATTATAGGAATTGGTTCAATAACCAACACAGGACTTAATGGAGCTATTTTACAATTACTCTCTCATGGATTTATTGGTGCTGCTTTTTTTTTCTTGGGGGGAACAAGTTGTGATAGAATACGTCTTGTTTATCTTGACGAAATGGGAGGGATATCTATTCCAATGCCAAAAATCTTTACTATGTTCAGTAGTTTCTCAATGGGTTCTCTTGCATTGCCCGGAATGAGTGGTTTTGTTGCGGAATCAGTAGTATTTTTTGGAATAATTACCAGTCCAAAATATCTTTTAATACCAAAAATACTAATTACTTTTGTAATGGCAATTGGGATGATATTAACTCCTATTTATTCATTATCTATGTCACGCCAGATGTTCTATGGATACAAGTTATTCAATCTTCCAAACTCTTTTTTTGTAGATTCTGGACCACGAGAACTATTTGTTTCGATCTGTATATTTTTACCCGTAATAGCGATTGGTATTTATCCCGATTTGGTTATTTCATTATCAGTTGATAAGGTACAAGCTATTCTATCTAATTATTACGATAGATAGTCTTCATGAATAAAACAGAAAATTATCATTATGGGAAGTGAATTGGAATTGTAATGGGATGCATTACATCTCAAGTTTTTTTGAGAACCGTTTGACTTTTTTTTTTGAGTCAAACGGTTCTCAAAAAAACTTACACAAACTTTCTTTTTCTTTATCTGTGGGACGATTTTTTTTATTTATTCTTCAATAAGTTTATTCAATTAGATGCTAAACTAAATTAGTATCTAAGTTAATATGAATGAACCATAACTATGCAGTCCTATTCCTAATAGATTAACCCCAAAATAGCATATCCAAATTATCAGAAATCCTATAGAAGCCACAATTGCCGAATTCGTACTTTGCCAACTTTTGGTTGTTCTAGTATGTGAATAAATCGCGTATATGGTCCAAGTAATAAATGCCCAAGTTTCTTTAGGGTCCCAATTCCAATAGGATCCCCATGCTTCATTAGCCCATACTGCTCCAGAGAGAATACCCATAGTTAAAAAAGTAAACCCTAGACTAATGACACGAGAACTCCAATAATCCAATCTTTGTACCAATTGATATTTGTAATAATTTTTAAAAGAAGAAGAAGAAGTATTTTGTAAAATATTTCTGTTTTCATTCAAGCATTCGATCTCACTAAAGAAAAATGACCTAATTAAAAAATTCTTGTTTTTACCAAAACTTTCGATATTTTTTCGAAATGTAATGACTAGAAGAGCAATTGAAAATAAGGATCCAACTAAAAGAGCTGCATAACTCAATAACATCATACTTACATGCATCATTAACCAATGGGACCGTAGAGCAGGTACTAATATTGCGGATTGACGCATTTCAGTTGAAAGACCTGAAGTAGCGAAGCCTTGAGTAAAAATAGCACTTGGTGTGGTTATTGCGCTTAAATCGTTTTTATTTTTATGATTCCTAAAATATGGAATCATATGAATTATAGCGAAACTCCACGAAAGGAACATTAATGATTCGTATAAATTACTTAATGGGAAATGTCCCGAATAAATCCAACGAATAACTAATAATCCTGTTATCGACAAAAAAGTAGCTATCATCCCCTTTTCCGACGAATCACATAATCCCACGATTTCGTGGACGAAAGGGGTCATCAAATGAATCGTAATTACAATTGAAATGATCGAAAAAGAGATATGATTTAATATATGTTCTAAAGTTACAAATATCATAAAAGAAAAGAAGGAGTCCAATTACATACAGAATTCAAATCTGGAATTAAATAAATTATAGGATTTATAATGTTATTTTTAGAGGATGCCGCCACTCGGACTCGAACCGAGATGCTCTAGCACTGCTTCCTAAGAGCAGCGTGTCTACCGATTTCACCATGGCGGCTTGCTTGAAATAATAATAGCTCATTCATCTTGAATCATCGAGACTCAAAGTTAGTGTCGTAAGTCAAAATTACCATCTCGGGAAATTAAATTATAGTATAATGAAAAAAAAAAAAAAACGAAACTTCGTATATTATTTTTCTATTTTTTTCTTTTAATTTAAATTAAAAGAAAAAATAGAAAAATAATAAAAAATAATAATAGTTAAAGCCAGCCTAGTTATAATAAACAGAGAAAATCTTCTTCTACATATCACAACAGTTAGTTCTAGCTCATATTGAAGAATTTAAAACAAAACACAAATTAATTTAATGCGACCCATTCCATTCATTTTATAAAATAAATAAAAGCTTTAATTATTAATTATTTGAACTATGTCAATTCAGATTAGTCCAAAGCCTTATTACTTGTTTGTCGCACAAAAAAACTTTTTGAATATCCTGTGGATACTGATTTAGCTAAAGAAAAAGCCTTTAGCGCAGCCAAATATCCTTTTTTCTTCCAAATACTTTTACGAATACGTTTTTTTGACATAGAAGTACGTTTTTTTGGAACTGCCATTCAAAAATAAAGAATTAGTCATTTTTTTTTTCATTGGATGTGAAAGACATGTATTGTTCAAAAAGGGGATCGGTCCTTTTTCATTATTTATTATCTATACTTTACTTAACTTATTACATAAATAAAAATTTTGCGTAACATAAAAAAAGAGTTTCTTACCTAACAAACAAAAAATATATTATTGATTTGTTTTGTGCACATCCCACGCAGTCTTTGTACTAGAAAAGAAAAGAAAATTTCTTTTGATAAAAATCTTTTCTTATTCTAGTTTATTTTATGCTTTTTTTTTTTTTTCGTATCTCTATTACGTACAAATACAATCTTCAAATCAGGAAAGGGCTAGTATTGATTGTTTATTTATTTTATAGTCCCATCTGAATCTGTGTTTACGGTATCAATTATCACTAAAAAGAAGTTGATTGCCACTCAAAAAGAACAAAAAAGTTTCCAACTAACTCATATTTGATTTTAGTCTGTTATTTTTATAATACATTTATTTATTTTATAATACATTTATTTAATAAATAAAAAGTATTAAACCTCTTTCCCCATCTCCTTATATAATATAAAATGATTTCCATTTTTTTTTATGAATTTAATTGATCAATTTCGGAGTGCCTATTCATAATATAAATATAAAACTACTATAGTTAATACTATAGTTTATAGTTAAAGTTAATACTATAGTTTATAGTTAAGTTAGTCTCTTAAACAAACGGGACATTACCAGGTAAAAGTAATTAATTTAAATAATATCTAGTAATATCCTATTTCACTATTTCAGTTCTATGCCAAATAAGAAATATTGTAGGATTCCATTTACAATAAGCATAAGTTTTCCTATTGAATTGGAATTCAATCAATCAGTTCCACAGTGAATTAGATAATTACTTTAATTATTTTAACTATAATAGATAATAAAGTTCCTTTTTATTGAATTCTGTTATTAGCAGATACTAGATCCATATCTGAACCAAGTGCTTTATTTTGTGTTGGTGGAACTTTTTTTACTATACTATATGGTTATAAATCACCAAAACGGTAGAATAATTTAAAATTTTATATTTTTTTGATCTTAATTTAAATTTAATAAAAATTTATCTTTCTTTAGTGAATAACCCGGTAATCACTTTTTTTACCTAGTCATTTGATCAATAATTATATCAAACGAATTGGAGCTTTTTGAATTATTTAATAATATATATATGGGTTAATAATATATATATGGGAATATTTAATAATATATGGTAAAAATCAGATCAATTAAGAATTCAATTCTTTGAGTTTTTCATAATTTTTTTGCTGATTTCTTTTATTCTTGTTCTTTCCGAAATAGAAATAGATAAGAGTTGGTGAATCGGAAACAATTACAATTAAATTAATAAGAAAAAAAAAAAAATTAAAATTGCTTTATTATGGAACATACATATCAATATGCATGGATAATACCTTTTCTTCCACTCCCTGTTACTATGTCAATAGGATTTGGACTTCTACTTGTTCCAACGGCAACAAAAAATATTCGTCGTATGTGGGCTTTTCCAAGTATTTTACTGCTAAGCATAGCTATGGTCTTTTCGGTCAATTTGTCTATTCAACAAATAAACGGAAGTCTTATTTATCAATATCTATGGTCTTGGACCATCAATAATGATTTTTCCTTGGAGTTCGGATACTTTATTGATCCGCTTACTTCTATAATGTTAATATTAATCACTACTGTTGGAATTTGGGTTCTTATTTATAGTGACAATTATATGTCTCATGATCAAGGATATTTGAGATTTTTTGCTTATATGAGTTTTTTCAATGCTTCGATGTTGGGATTAGTTACTAGTTCAAATTTGATACAAATTTATATTTTTTGGGAATTGGTAGGAATGTGTTCGTATTTATTGATAGGTTTTTGGTTTACACGACCAATTGCAGCAAGCGCTTGCCAAAAAGCTTTTGTAACCAATCGTGTAGGGGATTTTGGTTTGTTATTGGGAATCCTGGGTTTTTATTGGATAACAGGAAGTTTTGAATTTCGGGATTTGTTCGAAACATTTAATAAGTTGATTTATAGTAATGAAGTTAATTCTTTATTTGCTACTCTGTGTGCCTTCCTATTATTCCTTGGTGCAGTTGCTAAATCCGCACAATTTCCTCTTCACATATGGTTACCTGATGCCATGGAGGGACCCACTCCTATTTCGGCTCTTATACATGCTGCTACTATGGTAGCGGCGGGAATTTTTCTTGTGGCTCGGCTTCTTCCTCTTTTCACAAGCATACCTTACATAATGAATATCATTTCTTTGATAGGTGTAATAACACTATTATTAGGAGCTACTTTTGCTCTTGCTCAAAGAGATATTAAAAGAAGTTTAGCCTATTCTACAATGTCTCAATTGGGTTATATTATGTTAGCCCTAGGGCTAGGTTCTTATCGAGCTGCTTTATTTCATTTGATCACTCATGCCTATTCTAAAGCATTATTGTTTTTGGGATCCGGATCTATTATTCATTCAATGGAACCACTTGTTGGATATTCACCCGATAAAAGTCAGAATATGGTTCTTATGGGCGGTTTAACAAGATATGTTCCAATTACAAGAACTACGTTTTTATTAGGTACACTTTCTCTTTGTGGTATTCCACCTCTTGCTTGTTTTTGGTCCAAAGATGAAATTCTTAGTGAAAGTTGGTTGTATTCGCCCATTTTTGCAGTAATAGCTTATTTTACAGCAGGACTAACCGCATTTTATATGTTTCGGGTGTATTTGCTTACCTTTGAAGGGTATTTACATGTTAATTTTCAAAATTATAGTGGAACTCAAAATAACTCATTTTATTCAATATCTTTATGGGGAAAAGAAGTACCTAAGACGATCAACATAAATTTACTTTTCTCAACGACAATGAATAATAATGAAAGCGTTTATTTTTTTCCTAAAAATACATATCAATTTGATGGGAATGTAATAAATCGAATGCGATACTTTACTACTCGTTTTTTGAAAAAATATACTTCTATGTATCCCCACGAATCAGACAATACTATGTTATTTCCTTTGCTTATATTGGTAGTATTTACTCTGTTTGTTGGATTCATAGGAATTGCTTTTGGTCAAGGGGAAATCTATTTTGATCTATTATCAAAATGGTTGGCTCCATCGAAAAATCTTTTACATCCAAATTCGGACCATTTCGTAGACTGGTATGAATTTTTGACAAATGTATTTTTTTCAGTAAGTATGGCTTTTTTCGGAATATCTGTAGCATCCATTTTTTATGGGTCTGCTTATTCATCTTTCAAAAATTTGGACTTAATCAATTCATTTGTTAAAATAGGTCCTAAAAGAGCTTTTTTGGACAAAATAGTAAATGTTATATACAACTGGTCGTATAATCGTGGTTATATAGATTTTTTCTACACAAGGGTTGTAATCCGGAGTATAAGAGGATTAGCTAAACTAACTTATTTTTTTGATAGACGCATAATTGATGGAATTACAAACAGTGTTGGGGTTATAAGTTTCTTTGCGGGTGAAGTAATTAAATATTTAGTAGGGGGAGGGCGAATCTCGTCTTATCTCTTTTTTTATTTATTTTTTTTATTAATCTTTTTATTAATTTATTTTTTGTTTTTGAGTTTATAATATAATTTTATTATAAAATTATAATCTTTTTTTTTTTTTTATTTTACTGATCAGAAATAATAATGTTGGTCATTTTTTGGTAGACACCAAAATAATTATAAAATTATA